TAATGACCTCCAATACAGAACCTATAGATGTAACCTTTCGCTCAATACTAAAATCGATAATTGAAGCATCTAAGGCTGCATCAATCGAGGATACACGACAGAAGGAATTGCTCTATCTTTAAACTTCACCTTCACCAAGCGTAGGTTTCTTTCACTAATTTGTTTTTTTCTATTCCTAACTACGTTCTTTTTATCGTAAAACTGAGGGGTAAAAAAAACAAGAAAAAATCAAATCGCACCATCTCTGTAATAGGTAAATGCCTTTTTTTCTCCTGAAGTTGTCGGAATTATTCGTAATAAAATATTGGCTACAATTGAAGAGGTCTTATCAATAAAATTTCCATTTATTCGAGATCTAGGCATAATTAGCAATTCATTCTATAATTCTTCTCATCCCCCTTCGGGGAAAACGATCCCACAAAAAAAGGAATTGTACAGTACAAAATAACATAAAAACAGACTAATTGGAAAAAATGCGGTGTCCCCCTTTTGGACAAAGATGAAATGAAATAGTTGAATCAGATTAGATTTCATTCCAATTTCGTAGTATACCAATGACTATTACTATTTCATCTAAGTTGAATAACCAAGTTTACTATGGATTTTGATAACTCGAGAAGTTTTGATTTGGTTATGATCCAAAAAGGAAAAGAATGGAATAATCATTCCATGATAAAATCAAATTCAAATATTCAAATAAAGTAACCATCCTTTTTGTTTGCATAACGTGTATGTGCCACACCATACAATTGAAATAGAAAGATTCGTCGGACGATTCATGAATTCCATGGGTTAGCTGATGAAAGAAGTTGTTGTTGATAAATATGAAATTGGAAAAGAAATTTCTTCTTATGGAACCATCGGGCGGTCATACATGTACTACAATTAAGATGAAGGACTCGCTATTCATTCGGGTTTTGGTCAAGAATAACATTCTGTAGGAGAGATGGCCGAGCGGTTCAAGGCGTAGCGTTGGAACTGCTATGTAGACTTTTGTTTACCGAGGGTTCGAATCCCTCTCTCTCCGTTTCTTTTCATTCATCAACATTACCGACTACAATGTATCAAATAAAATAAGAATTGATATCATTATTCTAATGATAAGACTCTTATTTAATAGACATTATCTATCCCTAATTAATCCCTGTGATAGGTAAAATACAAATAGAGATATCGTATTGATATTGAAAAAAAGAAAAAGAATCCTATTGCCGATCCTTTTTTGATACATGAATGAGACAGGGCACGAGGTGCTCTATTTACTTCAGCGAAAGGAGTCAAAATTGGTATGAACCTTGCTTTTTTATTTTCATTAGAATCAAGTCTGACGGGAATAATATTCTACGACCAACAACTCATTTATTTTAAGACCGATCCATTTACTATCTATTATTTGATTGACAAATCCTTTATATTGTAAGGAGTCAATAGTCAAATGGTTTGGCAATTCCCCGTGGGGGGATGAAACAAGATAATTTTGAATCAGAGCTTTCGATCTTTCTTTATCCTTCGTAGTAATAATATCTCGGGGTTTGCAACGATAACTTGGTATATCCACTATACGACCATTAACTAAAATGTGTCTATGGTTAACTAATTGTCTGGCTCCAGGAATGGTCGAAGCCATACCTAATCGAAAAAGGATGTTATCCAAACGCATCTCAAGTAGTTGTAGTAAAACCTGGCCTGTTGACCCTTTGGCTTTTCCAGCAATATGCACATATTTAAGTAATTGTCGCTCTGTCAGACCATAATGAAAACGCAATTTCTGTTTCTCTTCTAAACGAATACGATATTGTGATCTTTTTCCAGAGCGCAATTGGGTTTGAAGATCACTTCTGGATCTGGGTCTTTTACTAGTTAGTCCCGGTAAAGCCCCCAGCCGGCGTATTTTTTTGAAACGAGGTCCTCGGTAACGAGACATATAAAGGCTCCTTTTTGATTCACTTTTATTTGACAAAAAAATATAAATTCAGACTGAACTAAAGGATCAGCAAAGCAAAACTCAATTTACTAAAGTCCTACAAAACAGAAGAAAAGAAATTTTATCAATATTCGGATTTTTTGTATATATAGGAAATTAAAGCGAAGGTTACATTTTCCAATTTCTTCTGTAGAGATCTAATTGTTCTAGTCAACTTTTTTATTCATAGCTATAGCTGCAAGTTACCATGACATAATAGATCGGTGACCCGACATTTAGAGAAAGCGAGAGTAGATATTTTCAATCATGGAAAGAAAAAAATTGATAAAGAAAAAGAGCCGGCTATCGGAATCGAACCGATGACCATCGCATTACAAATGCGATGCTCTAACCTCTGAGCTAAGCGGGCGGATATAAGAGCAATAGTGTATAGGAATACAGGAAACTCTCGGATCTTAGCTATTACCTAGCGATTCTTCTTCTTTTTTTAATTTATTGATTATTTAAATTTCTTATATTTATTAGTTATATATTTTAGATTCTATTTCTATTTAGAAAATAGAAAAGAAAACTATTTAGATCTAGATAATTTAGATATCTAAATAGAAATAGAAATTAAATTCCATATTCATATATATATGTGAATAAAAAATATCAATATATCAATGAAATTAGGATTTGAAATGAAAAAAAAAGAATGAATATCGACCGTTCCACTATTCCAAACTGCACTGTAAAAATTAAGGAGGAGGAAAGGCACATATATATGTGGGATATATCTATCCATATTGAATTGCGGATACATCAATGATAGAATCAATTTCGTATTGAAACAAATAGGGTTCATCCAATAGAGATGAAATGATAGAATATAGAATAGGGGGTGGAAAAAAAAGAAAATAGCAGCATACACTTTTTCGATATAGGAATCATTACCTAATGAATTCAATAGTCCCAAGATAAATGAAAGAGGTGGATGAAATTACCCTTGTCTCAAAAGAAAGGGGGATATGGCGAAATTGGTAGACGCTACGGACTTGATTGGATTGAGCCTTGGTATGGAAACCTGCTAAGTGGTAACTTCCAAATTCAGAGAAACCCTGGAACTAAAAATGGGCAATCCTGAGCCAAATCTTTGTTTTGAGAGAAAAGATGGAAAATGAGAATAAAAGGGATAGGTGCAGAGACTCAATGGAAGCTGTTCTAACGAATGAAATTGACTACGTTACGTTAGTAGCTAAAATCCTTCTATTGAAATGACAGAAAGGATAACCTTATATACCTAATACGTACGTATACATACTGACATAGCTCTATATATAGCTCTATATATGAAAATAGAAATCTTAGATTTCTATTAGAATCTTCTATTTCTATTATATTAATTATTAATTATAATGATAGAGATCAAAAAATCTATGAAAAATTGAAGAGTTATTGTGAATCAATTCCAATTGAAGTTGAAAAAAGAATCGAATTCAAATATTCAGTGATCAAATGATTCATTCCGGAGTTTGATAGATCTTTTGAAGATTAATTGGACGAGAATAAAGAGAGAGTCCCATTTTACATGTCAATACTGACAACAATGAAATTTATAGTAAGAGGAAAATCCGTCGAATTTTTAAATCGTGAGGGTTCAAGTCCCTCTATCCCCAATAAAAAGCCCATTTTACTTCCTCACTCTTTATTTATCCTCATACTCTTTCTTTTTTTTTCATCAGTGGTTCAGTTAAAAAAAAATGAAATATCTTTCTCATTTCATTCACTCTGTTCTTTCACAAATGGATCCGAATCAAAATCCTCGTATCTTCTTCCAATCCAATCTCATTTGTTTTGTATAGTTGTATAGTACGATATGAACATATATATATATATATGTTCAAGGAATTTCCGTTATTGAATCATTCATAGTCCATATCTTTTTCCTGACATTTACAAAGAATGTCTTCTTTTTGAAGATCTAATAAATTCAGGGGCTGGGTCCAATTTGTTAAGATTTTATTTTTTAATTCTTTTCATTGACATAGATATAAGTACTCTGCTAGGATGATGCACGGGAAATGGTCGGGATAGCTCAGTTGGTAGAGCAGAGGACTGAAAATCCTCGTGTCACCAGTTCAAATCTGGTTCCTGACATGTGAATAATGTATCGGATAGATATTCATACCTCATACAAATGAAATTAATTCATTGAGACGAGATATTCTTTACTTTCTTTTTCATTTTTTTCCTCTCTGTTCATACTTTTCTTATTCCAAAAGTATGTGAAAATTTCGTATATATCTCAAATCTAATAGCTAAAAAAAAATTAGCTAAAAGGATTCAATCAAAGATTGGAAGGATAGGAATAGAAAGGATGTATTTAAGACATAGTACAAATAAACTCCGATTCTTCTCATTTTGCATTTCTTCATTTCGTCTCTTCTGTCTTTTCTTTCAAATTTCATATTTTTTTGTCACTCTTGCTCAAGTTACTTTCTGAGGTCCTCACTAAGTGATGTGCGAGGTACAAAGTTCATGGTGCAGAATCATCCTATTGTGCTCATACGAAATGTATATTATATGATATCTTCCCGATTGGGGAATAGCAATGAGAGCCTCTTTTTCTTTTTTTATTTTAGCCCCTCCACAATACGAATGAAAGTCCAGTTACTCTGTTTCATCTAGAAGGGGAATGCCAAGATGCTCATTGATTGATAAAAAAGGGGTTTTTTATCAATCTCAATGAGCATCTTGAATTTCATAGAAATTGGGCGTAATATAGTCTTTACGTAAGGGCCAGCCTATCCAACTTTCAGGCATCAAGATACGTTTAAGGCGAGGATGATTCTCATAAGAAATTCCCAACATATCATAAGATTCCCGTTCCTGAAAATCAGCACTTCTCCAAATCCAGAAAACTGACGGGGTTTGAGGATTACTCCTGGGAGCAAATATTTTTATGCATACCTCTTCTGGTTTATCTATACCATACCGTATTTTCGTAAGGTGATACACACTAGCTAAAAATCCGCCTGGTGCTACATCATAGGCACACTGGGAGCGTAAATAATTGTAACCATATACATATGAA